TTCTCAATACAATTTCTTTCAAATTCATTAAAATTTCATGGACTGATTCTTCAATGCCTACTATAGTAGAATATTCATGTGATATCTTTTCAGATTTTGCGCATGTGATACATGTTCCTTCTATTTCTCCAAGCAAAGCTCTTCGCATCGCGATGCCTATTGTATCAGCTTGACCTTTCATAAGCGGAGATAGAATAAAACGTCCATAATAAAGGCGTTTACTGTCTGCTCTTGATTCAACACACTTCCACTGTAGTATCCGAGTAGATACTGCTACTTCCTCTCGAAGCATAGTAATATTATTTGATCAGATCATTGAATCATTTATTTCTCTTGAAATCCGTTCAATTCTTATTTCTATACACGCCTTTTTTTAGGAGGCCTACATCCATTATGTGGCATAGGGGTTACGTCTCTGACAAAACTTAATAGTATACCACTTCTCCGAATGGCGCGTAATGCTGCATCTCTTCCAAGACCCGGTCCTTTTATCATGACTTCTGCTCGTTGCATACCCTGATCCACTACTGTACGAATCACATTTGCGGCTGCGGTTTGAGCAGCAAATGGCGTTCCTCTTCTTGTGCCCCTGAAGCCACAAGTACCGGCGGAGGACCAAGAAACCACCCGACCCCGTATATCTGTAACTGTTACAATGGTATTGTTGAAACTTGCTTGAACATGAATAACTCCTTTTGGTATTCGGCGTCCATTCTTACGTGAACCAATACGTCCATTCTTACGTGAGCCAATTCTTGATATAGTTTTTGTCATATTTTATCCTTTCTCTAATTCTTACTCTAATTATATACAGATATATCTTAATTCTTATCAAAACAAATCCTTTATTTGTATTTGTGTTGTGTATTGGGTCCTTTTGAGCGTCCCTTTTTAAGAAAGATTATCCCTGTCTCTGTTTATGCCTGGGGTTGGAACAAATTACTAGAATTCGTCCCCGCCTACGGATCAGTCGACATTTTTCACAAATTTTACGAACGGAAGCCCTTATTTTCATATTTGTCATTCCTTTAACCTTAGCTCCGAATCTTTTTCTTGGAAGAAAATAAGTCTCTTGAAATTTTGAACCTCCAATTGTATCTGCACGAGAGGAATATTGAAAAAGCCACTTAATTTAATCGTTCAAATCTTTGTTGCGGAGTCTATAAATTATGCGTCCCCTGGTTGAATCATAACGACTTACTTCAATTTTGACTCTATCGCCTGGCAGTATCCGTATAAAACTGCGTCGGATCCTTCCTGAAACATAACCTAGAATCAGATCTTCATTATCTAAACGAACCCGAAACATACCATTGGGAAGTGATTCAGTAATTAAACCTTCATGAATCCATTTTTGTTCTTTCATTCCAGGTAACCCCCTTGAATTATCAACTAATGGAGGAGGAGTGATATTAGACAACCCTCTTTTTTTTCACAAAACAAATAGGAAGTTTAGGAAGTTACGGATGCAATTCGGATACCAGAAAGATCACCATATATAACACAAAATTTCTCCTCCGATTCCTTCTAGTCGAGCCTCTCGATCTGTCATTATACCTCGAGAAGTAGAAATAATTACAATACCCATTCCTCCTAAAATCCTAGGAATTCGTTGATGGTTGGAATAGATTCGTAGGCCGGGTCGGCTGATACGTTTTAAAACAGTTCTATATGGTCCTTTTCTATTCCTTCTATGTCGCAGAGTTGAAACCAAGAAATATTGCTTGCTTGCTCGATGTTTTCTCACATTTTCGATAAAGCCTTCTCGTAGAAGTATTTTAACAATGTTTTCGGTGATATTTGTAGATGCTATTCGAACCGTTCCTTTTTTATCCATGTCAGCATTTCGTATAGAAGTTATTATTTCGGCAATAGTGTCCCTACCCATGATGAACTATAATTATTGGTGCCTCCGAGTTTTTATATAATCAACATGCTCTGCTTTTTTATTCTTTTTTTATGTTTTATTCATTTTTATGAATTATTAAAGGTATATGCGTGAGAAACAATCTACTAATGCATTCTACTAATTAATTGAATCTAATTCAGATACCCTACTATATACTATTTCAGATACGCTACTATATTATGATTATGTTCTCATCTATTAGTATTTATAATACCTCAGGAGCTAATGAGACTATTTTAGTAAAATTCAACTGTCTCAATTCCCGAGCGATCGCACCAAAAACTCGAGTTCCTTTTGGATTTCCTTCTTGATCAATGACAACTGCTGCATTGTCATCATATTGTATTATCATACCATTGTCGCGTTTGAGTTCTTTACATGTACGTACAATTACAGCTCTGATTACTTCTGATCTTTGTAGAGGCATATTGGGCACTGCTTCTTTGATTACAGCAACAATAACGTCACCAATATGAGCATATCGGCGATTACTAGCTCCTATGATTCGAATACACATTAATTCTCTAGCCCCGCTGTTGTCCGCTACATTTAGATAGGTCTGAGGTTGAATCATATCATTATTTTTTTTTTTTTTTCTTTCAATGCAAAGGGCGAAGAAAAAAAGAAGAAATATTGTTTGTCCAGAAATAAATAAACTGCGGTTTTTTTCATCACAAGGGCCCCTTTCCTTTCGTTACACATACCTATCCTGCAATAACGAATTGAGTTCGTATAGGCATTTTGGACGCAGCTATAGAAATAGCTTCTCTGGCTACAATTTCTGATACTCCACCCATTTCATAAAGTATTCGACCCGGTTTAACGACCGATACCCAATATTCGGGAGATCCTTTCCCCGAACCCATACGTGTTTCGGTAGGCCTTACTGTAACAGGTTTGTCTGGAAATATACGTACCCATATTTTTCCACCACGACGCGCATATCGTGTCATGGCTCGTCGCCCCGCTTCTATTTGTCTAGATGTGATCCAAGCGGGTTCAAGTGCCTGAAGGGCGTATCCACCGAAACAAATTCGATTGCCTCGATAAGATATTCCCTTCATTCTTCCTCTATGTTGTTTACGAAATCTGGTTCTTTTGGGGTTATAGTTGATGGTTGTTTCTCAATGCCATCTCTACTGCAGAACCGGACATGAGAGTTTCTTCTCATCCAGCTCCTCGCGAATGAAACGATTCAATAATATTACAGATATATATATATATATGTATTTCATGAATAATACACCGAATCATGGAATTTTTTGAGATCGAATCTGTCACGTAGGAATTTTTATATCTTGCTCGTATATAAAATTATAAATCTATTTTATTATATTATCTAATTATATTATCTAATGTAAATATTAAATATAATGTAAATGTAATTGTCTTTTATAATTAATGAATCTTCATTTTTACCTTTATTGAATCGCCCAAAACTTAGCAATCCAATAAGGCTTTCGCGGGCGAATATTTGCTCTTTCAACATCACCTTTCATTCGTAGGGGCAGCCCATGACCTATCAGAATAAATGAATTGGCTCTTGGCTCGTTCCGCCATCCCACCCAATGAATCATTAGGATTCGTTTTCAAGGGAATCTTACGCAGTCACGTCACGGGTTCTGTCGTTCCCATCGCTTCTCGATTAATGGCTAGGCCCGAACTCTGCAATGGAGCTCCTAATAAAATTTGTTCCTGAATCAATCTCCTCAGTCTTTATTGACTCGATGCTCTTTATTCTTTTTATTTTTCTTATGAATTGGATTCATCTAATTATTATATTAATTATGGACGAATACGTATTAATGCTTTATTACACTGCCTTTTATGAGATAGTTCATAGACCATACATATTGGAATCATATATCATTGCTATTCTTTTTCTTTCTTTCTCTCACCCCTCCATCTATCCATATCCCTTTGTTATTGCTTCACAACCTTATCTTTTATGTAAAAAAGATTTCAGTCGCTACAACAATATGATCGATACATCATATAGTGACTGTTTCCTTGGATCCAGATAATACGAAGCAATGAGCTGGTTATTAGTTATCTAGTTATTAGTTCATACTAGGGGACGGTCCCTTGTTTTTTAATCCTAACCTAACCCTAAATAAAAAAACCAACGAGTCACACACTAAGCATAGCAATTATATGGAGTCAATCGAATTGTTATTCAACCCTATAGAATTAGAAGAATTTAGAAAAATTCTAATTTTTATTTGATTTAACTTTAACGGAAAAAAATAAACGAGTTTGTGATTTTTTATTAAATTGCCGGATGGATGGAACAGAAAGACAACGAAAGGACCATTGACCATTATTCCTCGTCTGCAAATATCCAAATTTTGATTCCTAATGCCCCATAGATAGTTCCAACTGTATAGGAACAATAATCAATTTTAGCGCGAATGGTTTGTAGGGGAACCCTACCTTCTCTGATCCATTCGACACGTGCAATTTCTTTTCCGTCGATACGTCCTGCAATTTGTACTTGAATTCCTTTTGTATCTGCTTGTTCAGTTAATTCAATAGCTTTTTTCATTGCCTTTCGAAATGAAACTCTATTCTTTAATTGTCCGGCTATAAATTCTGCAAGAATATTAGGTTGTCCATAAGGTTTTGCAACTCTTGTGATAGCAATGTTAAGTTTTCGGTTCACAGAATGAAATTCTTTTTGTACATTGCTCTGTAATTCTTCGATTCCTCGCGGGCTGCCCTCTATTAACAATTTTGGGAATCCCATATATATTATGACCTGGATCAGATCGATTCTTTTTTGAATCTTTATGCGTGCAATTCCCTCGACACCAGAGGATATTTTCATATTTTTTTGTAAATAATTCTTGATACAATCCTGTATTTTTTGATCTTCCTGGAGACCTTCGGAATAACTTTTTGGTTGTGCAAACCAAACAGAATGATGACTTTGGGTTGTACCAAGTCTGAAACCGAGTGGATTTATTTTTTGTCCCATAACACCTCGCTGTCTCTATAAGGCCATATCATTTCTCTATGAGCCCATGTCATTCTGTCCCCATATAGCATATGATCCATCATATATAGATACCTCTCTCTGATATCTGTATACTTATCTTTATATACCCATCCATATTTTCTTAACCATATGAAATATTTTTTATCTTTAGCTTTAGATATATCTTGCAATACAATAGTTATATGACAGGTGGGTCTTTTTATCGGATAACTACGTCCTCGAGCTCGGGGTTTTAACTTTTTCATGATAGTACCCTCATTAACTTCGGCTTGACTAATGATTAAAGCCGTTTCGTTGAAACCCATATTGTGACTAGCATTTGCTGCTGCAGAATAAACTAATTTAAAAATGGGATAACATGCTCGATAAGGCATGAGTTCTAGTATCATAAGTGTTTCCTCGTAGGTACGCCCACGAATCTGATCAATTACTCTTCGCGCTTTATGAGCAGACATACGTATATGTTGACCTAAAGCGTATACTTCTACATCCGGATCACTCTTTATCATAAGGTTCACCTCCCGCCAATAAACGATGAGCACCCATACTTTATTAAATTAATTGAATTAATTAACATTAACGACGAGATTTATTATCGTTTCTCGCATGCCCCCGGAAATTCAGAGTAGGTGCAAATTCTCCCAATTTGTGACCTACCATACGATCTGTTATATAAATAGGCAAATGTTCCTTTCCATTATGAATAGCAATTGTATGGCCGATCATTGTGGGTATAATGGTAGATGCCCGGGACCAAGTTACGATTGTATCTTTTTCTGCCCTCATGTTCAGCTTCGCAATTTTTCCCAATAAATGATTAGCTACAAAAGGATTTTTTTTTAGTGAACGTGTCACAGTTAATTACTCCTATCTTTTTTTTGTTTTTTGTAAAGACGAGGAAACATATTCTATTTTCAATATTCTCCTATTTACTACGGCGACGAAGAATCAAACTATCACTATATTTATTCTTTTTTCGACTTCTTTTTCCAAGCGCGGGATAACCCCAAGGGGTTGTGGGTTTTTTTCTACCAATTGGGGCCCTCCCTTCACCACCCCCATGGGGGTGGTCTACAGGGTTCATAACTACTCCTCTTACTACAGGACGCTTACCTAGCCAACACTTAGATCCGGCTCTACCCAAACTTTTCTGGTTCACCCCAACATTACCCACTTGTCCGACTGTTGCTGAGCAGTTTTTGGATATCAAACGGACCTCCCCAGATGGTAATTTTAATGTGGCCGATTTACCCTCTTTTGCAATCAGTTTCGCTACAGCACCCGCTGCTCTCGCTAATTGTCCACCCTTTCCCAGTGTGATTTCTATGTTATGTATGGCCGTGCCTAAGGGCATATCGGTTGAAGTAGATTCTTCTTTTTGATCAATCAAAAAAAACCCCTTCCCAAACTGTACAAGCTTCTTCCAAAGCATACGGCTTTCTGGATGTATATGATGATATCTAGACAGATGGATCTCATATGAATCGTATGATGAAGTACCACATGAGTGGATATATAGGAATCCAAATCTGCCGAATCACTGATGTTATGATCTTCTACATCCTAGGTCTCCCCGCTCCTTCATCTGGCTTATGTTCTTCATGTAGCATTCAGACCGAATGACTCTATGAAATTACGTCGATACTTCCGCATAGTACGGGTAACGTAGGAGACATATCTATTTTTCCCCGGGGGTAGAATTACCACTGCTTAGCTTTCAATTCGCCTCTGACCATCAAATGAAATGTGAATAACCCGTCCTCCTCTCTTTGAAACAAGGGGCGCTTCCGGCTCTGTCGGTGCTTCAAACAATTTTGTCTTCTCCATATTACTATATCTCTAGAGTCAATAATTTTATATGAGGAACTACTGAACTCAATCACTTGCTGCCGTTACTCTTCAGTTTTCTGTTGAGGTCTATCCCGTAGAGGTACTCAAATTGGATCAGTGATCGATTTCTAGGTTTCGTTGTAAACCTAATTGGTTACTTCCAATTACGTAAATCAATGGTTCAAACCGCACTCAAAGGTAGGGCATTTCCCATTGAGATAGGAACTTCTGTACCAGAAACAATGGTATCTCCAATTATAGCCCCTCTGGGATGTAAAATATATCTCTTCTCACCATCCCCATAGTGTATGAGACAAATATATGCATTTCGATTAGGGTCGTATTCTATGGTTACGATTCTACCAGATATGTCTTTTTCATTCCGTCGAAAATCGATTTTACGGTATAGACGCTTATGACCTCCCCCTCTATGCCTTGCGGTAATGATTCCTCTGGCATTACGACCTTTACCACAACGACGCTGTCCATAGATCAAATTATTTCGTGGATTGGATTTCACTTGACTGCCGACGGCTTCATTGCGTGTGCTCGGGGTAGAAGTTTTGTATAAATGTATAGCCGTGTTATTAAGTTAAGTATTTTTATTTAAGTTCTTTTCTTTCTAAGAGGTGGAATAGAATAACCCGGTTGAAGCGTAATGATCATACGTCTGTAATGCATTGTATGTCCCATAATGGGTCCCATTCTTCTACCCTTTCCCGGGAGTCGATGACTATTGATAGCTATTACCTTGACACCAAAGAAGAGTTCGACCCAATGCTTTATTTCTGTCCTAGTTGATCCCGATTCGACATTAGAAGTATATTGATTGTTCCCCAATAACCGAATACTTTTGTCTGTAAATACTGCATATTTGATTCCATCCATAAATCCATTTTCTTCCCTGAGTTCCAGTATCGATAAGAATTCTATTTCTTACTGTTCATATGTTATGGTATGAATATACCATAACAATTCGTTATGTATGGATGATGAGATTTCATTGATACAGAGCCAATTCCAATAGACGTATTGAACGTTCCCATTGGCGTGCATCCAGCAGGAATTGAACCTACGAATTTGCCAATTATGAGTTGGGCGCTTTAACCATTCAGCCATGGATGCGTAACGGGGATCGTCGTACATCGTGAATAACCAAATTCCAATTGAAATGAAATCCTTAGGAGGAATCAATGAAGCAGGAAGCAGTGAAACGACATCCATTAAAATCCTGGATCTTCGAATTGAGAGAGATATTGAGAGAGATCAAGAATTCTCACTATTTCTTAGATTCGTGGACCAAATTCGATTCCGTGGGATCTTTCACTCACATTTTTTTCCACCAAGAACGTTTTATAAAACTCTTTGACCCCCGAATTTGGAGTATCCTACTTTCACGCGATTCACAGGGTTCAACAAGCAATCGATATTTCACGATCAAAGGTGTAGTACTGCTTGCAGTAGCGGTCCTTATATATCGTATTTACAATCGAAATAGGGTCGAAAGAAAAAATATCTATTTGATGGGGCTTCTTCCTATACCTATGAATTCCATTGGACCCAGAAATGATACATTGAAAGAATCTTTTGGGTCTTCCAATATCAATAGGTTGATTGTTTCGCTCCTGTATCTTCTAAAAGGGAAAAAGATCTCTGAGAGTTGTTTCATGGATCCGAAAGAGAGTACTTGGGTTCTCCCAATAACTAAAAAGTGTATCATGCCTGAATCTAACTGGGGTTCGCGGTGGTGGAGGAACCGGATCGGAAAAAAGAGGGATTCTAGTTGTAAGATATCGAATGAAACCGTAGCTGGAATTGAGATCTCATTCAAAGAGAAAGATATCGAATATCTGGAGTTTCCTTTTGTATCCTATACGGATGATCCGATCCGCAAGGACCATGATTGGGAATTGTTTGATCGTC